AGAAAGTATCTTCAGCCCTTTACACAACCACTAATTCGATTTTCCGTGGGGCTATCCAATCTAATTCAGGACCCGGTAATTAAACACTACATTAGTAGTGGAAGGGAATCAATAAATCTTTCTATGAGAGCCCTTCCACCATTCATCTGTCCTTGAATCCTAGAGGCAAGGATTTAGAGCACTTTAGCTTTCGAGAGCCAAACTTCCAGATGTTTCGAACCAAGCAAGCAAGTCTCAAGAGTCCTTTTACTTTGTTTGCTTCTGCTGGGGAAAAATTCAGCGAGTTATATCAGCAAAACGAAATAAGAGATTTCGAGTTTTTTCTTGATCAGGCGACACCCGGATTTGAACTGGGGAAAAAGGATTTGCAGTCCCCCGCCTTACCGCTCGGCCATGCCGCCAAAATGTATGATACCCTACAAAATAGATGAAAAAAGTCTCCCTTTGTTTGCGTCGAGTGGGGGATTCCGAAACTTCTTTTTTTATTGGACTTGCATCTTGAATCCCGTTTTCTTAAATTTAACCCCTGCCCGAAAAGAAAAAAATCCTTCGTTTTTTGGATTGGATCCATCCCTTCGGTTGTATGTATAGTATCTCAAAAACGAAATATCTAAAAATTTTCCCTCTCTTTTTTATATTGATATTGAAAAATTGAAAAACCAAATGTGGTTTTTCAGTCCCAAAAGCCAAAATTTAGGACAAATTGGAACCATTAACTATTAAATGGGACTGTAAATTCATGAACGATTCTTGGATTTGAATCCAAAATTGTCTTTTCTTAATCCTAATTCTAATTATATAAGAAAATCCAAATTGATACATAACTAATCAGTATTGATTCTTTTCCATAAAAAAAAATCCTTTCCAATTTCCATTATAACAGCAAATAGAAGTATATGTAAACCCCAGAACATAAATTGTTATACAAATATCTAATTGGATATCATATCTATATATGATGACTATAGAGAATTATTAGTAAATTGTAGTGCTTCAATTTTTCATTCAATAGATGGAATAGAAAATGGAAATTTTGATATAGCATAGCACGCGCTGTCCCGAATAGAACTTAAATAAAGGAGGAAACATAGATAGCTATCTACACATGGTTAATAAATACAAACTTTATTACTATGTTACGCCCTTCAATCGTATTCTACTAAAAAAAGAAAAAAAGGTAAAATAAAAGTATCTCTCTTTTATGCGAATCATTTGTTGAACAATAGAATCCATGAAAAAGTTAAGTGCTAAAAAAATATCAACTCTATATTTTTGATGATTATAATGTCTTTATATCATCGAACAGATGAAATCCGAATCCATTTCTTTTTCTGGTACCCAATGGATTAGAGTATGTAATATCATAATAATGGTAGAAATGGAATCACTTTTTTTTTGATATTCTATCCAAAACTCCATAAGCCTAAGTGGCATTTATTAATTCCTTTCGATTTTTTATCTGTTCCAAATTCCAATTTGAATATAAAATTGTCTTTATTCCTCCGTTCATATGCATTTCATACATTCCATATACGGGGTGAGTCAAATTTCATGCGATTCAGTAAACAAAATAGAAATTCCATCATTGCTAAATCAATCCATATGATTTGATGAAGAATGGGTCAATAATGGAATTTTTTGAGAAAAGGGAAATTCAAAATGCTCGGGGATGGAAATGAGGGAATGTCTACAATACCTGGGTTTAATCAGATACAATTTGAAGGATTTTGTAGATTCATTGATCAGGGCTTAACAGAAGAACTTTATAAGTTTCCAAAAATTGAAGATACAGATCAAGAAATTGAATTTCAATTATTTGTGGAAACATATCAATTGGTAGAACCTTTGATAAAAGAAAGAGATGCTGTATATGAATCACTCACATATTCTTCTGAATTATATGTATCCGCGGGATTAATTTGGAAAACCAGTAGGGATATGCAAGAACAAACTCTTTTTATTGGAAACATTCCTTTAATGAATTCCCTGGGAACTTCTATAGTAAATGGAATATACAGAATTGTGATCAATCAAATATTGCAAAGTCCCGGTATCTATTACCGGTCAGAATTGGACCATAACGGAATTTCGGTCTATACCGGGACCATAATATCAGATTGGGGAGGAAGATTAGAATTAGAGATTGATCGAAAAGCAAGGATATGGGCTCGTGTGAGTAGGAAACAGAAAATATCTATTCTAGTTCTATCATCAGCTATGGGTTCGAATCTAAGAGAAATTCTAGAGAATGTTTGCTATCCTGAGATTTTCTTGTCTTTCCTGAATGATAAAGAGAAAAAAAAAATTGGGTCAAAAGAAAATGCCATTTTGGAGTTTTATCAACAATTTGCTTGTGTAGGCGGAGATCCGGTATTTTCTGAATCCTTATGTAAGGAATTACAAAAAAAATTCTTTCAACAAAGATGTGAATTAGGAAGGATTGGTCGACGAAATATGAATCGGAGACTAAATCTTGATATACCTCAGAACAATACATTTT